AAGAGTCTTATCTCATGAATATGAATGAAAATCGTGAATTCGATAAAAAAACGGAAAATAAAGACCTTAACAAACCTCTTGTGACTCTTCTTTTCGATTTGAATCGATGGAATCGACCATTTCGCTACATAAAAAATAATCAAATTGAGGGGGGTGTCAGAAAGGAAATGTCACAATATTTTTTTGACATATGCCAAAGTGATGGAAAAGAAAGAATCTCTTTTACATATCCTCCTAGTTTATCCAGTTTTTTGGAAATGATAAAAAGAAGGATATCCCCGCATACACTCGAAAAATCTTCATCTAATGAGCTCGACAACCCTTGGATTTATACCAACAAACAAAAAGTGAAAAATTTCAACAACGAGTTTCTAAATCGAATTGAAGCTCTAGACAAAAAAAAAGTGAAATTTTTCTTCAACAACGATTTTCTAAATCGAATTGGAGTTCTAGACAAAAAAAAAGTGAAATTTTTCTTCAACAACGATTTTCTAGGAGTTCTAGACAAAAAAAAATCGATTTTGTTGGATATACTCGAAACAAGGACTCGATTGTGTAATGACGATTCTAAAAAAGAATACTTATCCCAAAGCTATGATCCTTTCTTGGACGGATCATACAGGAAAACAATATACAAATCACCATCAATCCTAAAAAATTTCATAGAGATATTTGGGAAAAATCGGATTCAAGGTCTCCTTCTTCCGGATACTGATTACCACGAATTTGAACAGAAAATAAATGGATTTGAACCATTATCAACAGAAATTGTAACGGATGCTAATGGTCAAAAAATTAGCAGAGAATTTGAACAGAAAATAAATGGATTTGAACCATTATCAACAGAAATTGTAACGGATGCTAATGGTCAAAAAATTAGCAGAGAATTTGAACAGAAAATAAATGGATTTGAACCATTATCAACAGAAATTGTAACGGATGCTAATGGTCAAAAAATTAGCAGAGAATTTGAAGAAATGAGTAAAAAAGTCCCTCGATGGTCATACAAATTAATCACCGAGATAGAACAAGAATCAGAGGAATTTCCGGAAGAGGCACCAGACGATCATGAAATTCGTACAAGAAAACCCAAACGTGTAGTCATTTTTACTATTCAGACGAAGGATCTTGATTCTACTATTGTGGATCCTAAAGCGCCCGATGAACCAGAGGAATTGGCTTTGATGCGTTATTCACAAAAATCAGACTTTCAGCGAGGTCTAATCAAAGGTTCTATGCGGGCTCAACGGCGTAAATTGGGTATTTGGCTATTCTATCAACCACATGCACATTCCCCTCTTTTTTTGGACAGAATCAAAAAATTCCCTTTTTTTGATTTTGATGATATCTCCGGGGTGATTAACCGAATTTTTCGAATTTTTAGAAATTGGGTGCGGAAAGGGGAAGCATTCAAAATTGTCGAGTATACAGAACAGCAAACAAAAAGAGAAGAAAAAAAAGAGGAGAATAGAAAAGGGAAGGAAGCGCGAATAGAGATAGCAGAGGCCTGGGATAACGTTCCATGTGGGCAAGCAATAAGAGGTTCGCTGTTATTAAGTCACTCTTTTTTTAGAAAATATATTAGATTCCCTTCATTCATAATTGCGAAAAATATTGGACGTATGTTGCTATTGCAACGTCCTGAATGGTCTGAGGATTTCCAGGAATTGAATCAAGAGATGCATGTTAAATGTACCTATAACGGTGTTCCATTATCCGAAACAGAATTTCCGAAAGATTGGTTCCTGGACGGTATGCAGATAAAAATCTTATTTCCTTTCCGTTTTAAACCTTGGCACAAATCGAACCTAGGATCCTCTGAGAAAAATCTAATGCAAGACAACAAAGAGGATTTTAGTTTTTTAACAGTTTGGGGAAGGGAAGCTGCACGTCCTTTTGGTTCGCCCCGAAAACAACCTTCCTTTTTTAAACCCATTTTAAAGGAACTCGAAAAAAAAATTCAACAATTACCGAAGCACTATTTTCGAGCTCGAATAGTTTTCAAAGAAAAAACGAAATTCTTTCAACAAGTTTCAAAAGAAACAAAGAATTGGGTTATCAAAAGTCTTATTTTTATAACAAGAATAAAAAAAGAACTTTCAAAAGTAAACCCAATTCGATTATTGCGGTTAAAAGAAGTAGAAGTATATGAATCGAGTGAAATTAAAGAAGAAAAAGATTCCATAATCAGCAATCAGATAATTCACGAATCAGTTAATCAAATTACATCTCCGAGTTGGAAAAATTCTTCAGTGACAGAAAAAAAAATGAAGGATCTCACTGATAGAACAAGTACAATTCGAAATCAAGTAGAAAGAATCACAAAAGAGAAAAAAAAAGTAACTCCAAGAATCAATAATCTTAGTCCTAACAAAACAAGTTATAATGCTAAAAGATTCGAAAAATGGCAAATATTAAAAAGAAGAGCTGCTGGATTAATCGCTAAATTACCCCTGTTTTTCAAATCTTTCATTCAAAGAATATACACAGATATCTTTTTATCTATCATGAATATTCCCAGAATGAATACAGAACTTTCTCTTGAATCAACAAAAAAAAAATCCATTTCTAATAATGAAGAAGAAAAAATGAATAAAAAAAAGAAAAATCCAATTATTTCTACTATCAAAAAGGCACTTGATTCTATTGGAAATAGTCAAATAATTTCACATCTTTTTTATGAATTATCCTGCGTGTCACAAGCATATGTATTTTACAAATTATCACACCAACTTAGTAACTCGTATAAATCTGTTCTTCAACATCAAGGAAGCCCTTTTTTTCTTAAGCCCGAAATAAAGGCTCCTTTTGAAACACAAGGAATGGGTCATTCGAGTTATGAAATGAATCAATGGAAAACCTGCTTAAGAGGGTTAAGAGGACATTATCAATACGATTTATCTCAGATCAGATGGTCTAGATTAATACCAGAAAAATGGCGAAATAGAGCTCGTCGTATAGCTAAAAATGAAAATTTTAGCAAATGTCATTCAAAAGACCAATTAATTCATTTCAAAAAACAAAAACAATTTGAAGTGGATTCATTATCTAATCAAAAAGAGAATTTTCAAAAATACTATAGATATGATAGATATGATCTTTTATCATATCAATTTCTTAATTATGAAAATAAAAGGGAATGCTATAGATCTCCGTTTGAAGGAAATACGAACCAAGAGATTTCTTATAAAACGGCTAAACTTTTTGATAGGCCGGGGAACATCCCTATTAAGAATTTTATAGGAAAGGTTCCATATAGGGAAAAAACGACCGATACAAAATATTTGGATTGGAAAATTATCCATTTTGATCTTAGAAAAAAACACGAAATTCAGTCCTGGATCATGAGCAATAGGAATCAAAGGAAAAAAATGCGTACTAATAATAATAAAATGCGTACTAATAATTCTGAAAAAAATCAGAAAAATGATCTTTTTTATCTTATGATTCCAGATAGGATTCCAGAAATCAATCCACCAAATTCAAACGGATTTTTTGATTGGATGGGAATGAATGAAAAATTGCTAAAGGATCTCATACCGAATCGTCGGTTCTTCCCAGAATTTGTGTCACTTTCTAATATATATAAAACGAAACCTTGGGTTATACCAAGCAAATTACTTCTTTTAAATTTGAATGGAAATCAAAATAGTAGTTTGAATGGAAATCAAAATAGTAGTTTGAATGGAAATCAAAATAGTAGTTTGAATGGAAATCAAAATAGTAGTTTGAATGGAAATCAAAATAGTAGTTTGAATGGAAATCAAAATAGTAGTTTGAATGGAAATCAAAATAGTAGTTTGAATGGAAATCAAAATAGTAGTTTGAATGGAAATCAAAATAGTAGTTTGAATAGAAATCAAAATAGTAGTAGTACTGAAAAGGAAAAGATCAATGACAAGGAAAAAGGAAGTTTTTTGATAGCATCGAATCATCGAAATCAAGAAGAAAAAGAATCCACAAGCCGAGGAGATCTTAAATCCGTTCTCCCACAACAAAAAGATATTGAAGAAAATTCTGAAAGATCAGGCATGAAAAAAAAGAAAAAAAAAAAAGAAAAAGAAACAGATATTGAAGAAAATTCTGAAAGATCAGGCATGAAAAAAAAGAAAAAAAAAAAAGAAAAAGAAACAGAACTAGATTTATTCCTGAAACGTTATTTTCTTTTTCAATTGAGATTCGACGAGATTTTGAATCAAAAAACGATCAATAATATCAGGACGTATTGTCTCCTGCTTAGACTGGAAGATCCAAGCAAAATTCTTCTAGCCTCGGTTGAAAGGAGACAAATGAGTTTGGATATCATGAGGGTTGGGAGTTCGAAACCATTGATTAAAAAAGAAGCATTTATTATAGAACCCATTCGTCTGTCTGGAAAAAAAGATGGACAATTGATTATGTATCAAACCATAGGTACTTCGTTGGTTCATAAGAGTAAGGGCAAAACGAAATACCAAGAGGAAAGAGAAAGATATGTTCTTAAGAAAGATTTTGATGAAGCTATTTCATCACATAACAGAATAAGTAGAAATAGAGACAAAAATCATTTTGATTTACTTGTTCCTGAAAATATTTTATCGTTTAGACGTCGTAGAGAATTCAGAATTCAAATTTCTTTGAATTCAAAGAATAGAAATGATGTAGATAGAAATCCAGTATTTTGGAACGGAAAGAACGTAAAAAACAGCAGACAAGTTTCACATGACAATAACCATCTTGATAGAGAGAAAAATCAATTCAAATTAATGAAATTAAAGCACTTTCTTTGGCCTAATTATCGATTAGAAGATTTAGCTTGTATGAATCGTTATTGGTTTGATACCAATAATGGCAGTCGTTTCAGTATGTTAAGAATACATCTTTATCCACGATTGAAAATTCGTGGATAATACACTTTTTCTATCTATCCTATACCCTATATATAATATAGGGTATCTGAAATAGGATAGATAGAATAGGGTATCTGAAAGCACACAAATACACAGATCACATGTCTTGTC